GCACCTAAATTCGCACCAAAATCGGACCGAACCAAATATTTGTCATGCTATTGTTCTCTCGAATCTATGGAGTAAGACATTGATTTTTCAATAAGATCAACTATGTTCATTGCATAATAAGCTCCCTTGAAAAGCATTGGCGCACGTGTAAACGAGGTGCTCTACCTAACTGAGCTATAGCCCTTGTCATAGATATCTTAACATATAGATAATTTCTTGTCAAGATGGATATTTCCTAATCTCACATGATAACTCTTTGATCCGTTTACTGTTAACAGATTGGTATTGCTTAGAAATTATATTCTATCTATAATCCCCGAGGTGATGGGTCTTCTTTTGCGGTGATAAATTACCTACTTAACTCAGTGGTTAGAGTATTGCTTTCATACGGCAGGAGTCATTGGTTCAAATCCAATAGTAGGTAGAACTTATTAGATACCATTGCATTGACTCCGGTATCTAATAAGTTTTTCTACCCATCCTCCTTTTTTCGTTGTATCAGATTAGACTTGATTGTCTTCAATTGGCAGAATCTAAATGTGGTGTATAATAAAGAACTTCTAAAAAACTTCTTTTGATTATTTTGATGTATTGACTAGTAGGAAATAACATTGACAGCCTCTACTCGTGTCCTAGCTCGTCTGAGAGCTAGATTCGCTTCAATCACTTGTCTCTTACCCTCAGCTCTACTCAAGTTAGCTTCAGCTATTTTAAGAGTTTGTTGAGCTTCTTGCGGATCAATGTCAGTACTCATCTCCGCATCATTTCCTAAAATGGTGATCTCATTATTCCCTATTCTAGCAAAACCACCCATCAGAGCCACCGTTAACCATTGGTCGTTGAGGCGTATTCTCAAAAGACCTATATCTACAGCCGTGGCAATAGGGGCGTGGTTCGGTAATACACCAATTTGGCCACTATTTGTAGATAAAATGATTTCTTTCACTTCTGAATCCCAAATAATTCGATTAGGAGTCAGTACACAAAGATTTAAGGTCATTTCTTCAAATTGCTCTCCACTTCTAAGTTAATAGCTTTCGCGGTAGCTTCATCGATGTTACCCACCAAATAAAAAGCCTGCTCGGGCAGACCATCTAATTCTCCGGAAAGGATCAGTTGAAACCCCCTAATTGTTTCTGCAAGACCAACATATTTTCCTGGAGAACCAGTAAATACTTCTGCCACGAAGAAGGGTTGTGATAAGAAACGCTCAATTTTTCGTGCTCTTGCTACAGTTAAACGATCCTCCTCGGATAATTCATCCAACCCAAGAATAGCTATAATGTCCTGAAGTTCTTTGTAACGTTGTGAAGTTTGCTTAACTCTTTGCGCAGTTTCATAATGTTCCTCGCCAACGATCCGAGGTTGTAACATAGTTGACGTTGAATCTAAAGGATCTACTGCTGGATAAATACCCTTGGCAGCTAATCCTCTTGATAGTACGGTAGTAGCATCTAAATGTGCAAATGTAGTGGCAGGAGCAGGGTCGGTCAAATCATCCGCAGGTACATAAACTGCTTGGATCGAAGTTATAGATCCCTCTTTGGTAGAAGTAATTCTTTCTTGCAAAGAACCCATTTCTGTACTAAGGGTAGGTTGATAACCCACTGCAGAAGGCATTCTCCCTAATAATGCGGATACTTCTGATCCTGCTTGGACAAAACGAAAGATATTGTCGATGAATAGAAGCACATCTTGTTCATTAACATCCCGGAAATATTCCGCCATAGTTAGGGCAGTCAAACCAACTCTCATACGAGCTCCCGGCGGTTCATTCATTTGACCATAGACTAAAGCTACTTTTGATTCTGCAAGATTTTTTTCATTAATTACTCCGGATTCTTTCATTTCCATGTAAAGATCATTTCCTTCACGAGTACGTTCTCCTACTCCGCCAAATACGGATACGCCTCCATGAGCTTTGGCAATGTTGTTGATCAATTCCATGATGAGTACTGTTTTACCTACTCCAGCTCCCCCAAATAGTCCGATTTTTCCTCCACGGCGATAAGGAGCTAAAAGATCTACCACCTTAATACCTGTTTCAAAGATTGATAATTTCGTATCTAACTGTATAAAGGCAGGCGCAGATCTATGAATAGGAGATGTTGTGCGAGTATCTACAGGACCTAAATTATCAACAGGCTCTCCAAGAACGTTGAAGATTCGCCCGAGAGTAGCTCCGCCGACTGGAACACTTAGAGGAGCTCCCGTGTTAATCACTTCCATTCCTCTCATCAGCCCATCTGTAGCACTCATAGCTACAGCTCTAACTCGATTATTTCCTAATAATTGTTGTACCTCACAAGTCACATTAATTTGCTGACCGACAGTATCTCGACCCTTAACTACCAAAGCGTTATAAATATTAGGCATTTTGCCCGGGGGAAAAACGACATCCAGTACTGGGCCAATAATTTGAGCGATACGCCCTAGTTTTTTTTCTTCAAGTGTGGAAACCGCAGGGCTAGAAGTAGTAGGATTGATTCTCATAATTATA